TAATTGGATGCCCTACTGCGTTACAAAATTTCGCTTTAGCCAATGATCCAATCAGAGGAATAATTGGAACTATTGTATCGAGTTTATTGGGAGCATTATTTAGTAGAAATGAATTTTCTAGCATTTGATTCCGCACCACTGCAGGATTTCGTCGAACACTTGAAAAGTAACTCAAAAAATCGAGGGAATGCTTGGATAATTGGTTTATACGGATACTTGCCGCGTGAGACCATACATCAAAATGACATTGCCATAAATTGACAAGGTAAGATTTCCATTTATTCATTAGAAGAGGTGTGTCTTTGGAAGCCAGAATTGATTTTCCTTGATATCTAACATAATGCATGAAAGGATCCTTGAGAAAGCATGGGATGACCGGAAAATCATTAGCAAAGACTTCGGCAAAATGTTCTATTTTTCTATATAAACAGAGTCGTTCAAAAAGGAATCCAGAAGATGTTAATCGTAAATGAGAAGATTGGTTACGGAGAAAAAGGAAGCTGGATTCGTATTCACATATATAAGAATTATATAGGAATAAAAAAAATCTCGGATTACTTTTTGAAAAAATGGAAATAGATTTATTTGTAATAATAAGACTGTTACAATTAGAATACTCATGAAGAAAGAACCGCAATAAATGCAAATAAGAAGCATCTTTCACCCGGTAACGAAGGGTTTGAACCAATATTTCCAGATGGGCAGGGTAGGGTATTAGTATATCCGCCGAATAATTTAAATGTGGGAACTTTTCCTCTAAAAAGGGAAATATTGAATGAATGGATCGTAAATTGTAAAATCTTACGATTTCTGCCCCTTCTAAAGAAGATATTAATCGTAGATAAAATGGAATTTCCACAATGATTGCAAATCCTTCTGATAGAATTTTAGAATGCAAATTCTTGTTGTACCCAAAAAATGGATTTTGTTTAGAATCATTAGCAGAAATTATCAAATAATTCAGTTGATACATTGTAGTAATTAAGCGTTTTACAATCAGTAAACTAGATTTATTATCATAACCTATATTTTCCAACAACATGTATCTATTTAAACCATGACCATGAGCAAGTGCATAACTATATTCCCGAAAGATAAGTGGGTATAGGAAGTCATGTTGCCGAAATCTATCGAGTTCTAAATATCCTTGAAATTCCTCCATTTAAAATTAGATGGGGATAAGGGATTTCTTTTGGGTTATTAAATGACACATAGTACGATACAGTCAAAACAGGATATTATAGTAAGAAATAAATAGATATATACCCCGGAACCAGATAAGACTGATCGACGGACTCTTTAGCCTCTCCTTTTCCATCTAATTTAATTGGTTTATGTTCATTCGAGGATAACAAGATGGTTAGAAATCCTTTATTTGTTCAACCCAATCGCTCTTTTGATTTTGGAAAAAAAGGATTTTTATCTTTATCAATAGACTGCTTTTTCTACACATTTACCCCCACACTCTAATGGAGAATAGCTACTAATAATTAGGATTTAAAAAAAAATCGATGATCCACTTATGGGAAAAGCATTTCCCGCATCAAGGACTAATCTATTTTTAACGTTTAATTAGATCGGGTAATCGTTCAAATTAAGAACAGAAGCTCGTTTCTTTTTTTTTTGTTTACCTATAATTGGAGCCATAGGGCTCTATCCATTTATTCACTTAACCCAAAATTTAATTTTATTTTTTTTCGTCAAGAATTTAAACAAAGTTTTGAACCGATCCGCTAAGAATAAAATATTCTCGGAATTCCACATTGATACGACATGCTGCTTTTTCCATTCATTCCTTTGAGGATCAGTCGCGGTTTTACAAGCTCTAGAGATAGTATCGACGAAGACGTTGCTTCATACAAATGTGTAAAAATTGCCAGTCGCACTTAAAAGCCGAGTACTCTACCGTTGAGTTAGCAACCCCCCCCCCCCCCAAAAAAAAAAAAATGTGTAGATCCAATCGGAATAAAAAATTAGATTTAATTGCACACCGAAATCCAAATAGTAAAATAGCAAAAACATTGCTAATCGATTCTGAACATAAAAAAAATAATGAACATATTAGATGCAAATACACTGACTTCTAAAATAAGAATCTAGATTAAGATAAGGATATGGATTAAGTCAAAATTGATGTACTACCACGGATTTAGTTCGTATCTTATCCATTATTATCTTATCCGTTTTTTTTTTTCAATAAAATAAATAAATAATAAATAAATAAAGGCTTCTCGTATCCCAGCAAATCCGACGAATCCGTCGTTTAAATAAAGTAAAATAAAAAAACCAAGTCCATAGATGGAACAGAGGGAAATAGATACATTTATTCATGATCGGATTATATTTGTTTGATACACTGTTGTCAATATGAATGTAAATCTTAAGAAAAGAACACAATGTGGAGAACCATAAATTAAAATAAAAAAAAAATTAAATATTGAATTAATATAATAAAATATAAATTATACAAATAAAGAAAAACTAATGACTTGTATTGAATTGGCACTAACTATATATGGATAATAAACATGGATACAAAAGGATGTAAGCGTAAGAATCAATATTCGTAGCAAAGTATCGCAATGCTTGGGTTTACTTAATCCATATAAGTAAAAAAAAAAAATAAATCTTAAATCCCATTTGTTTTTTTTTTATTTATTTGTTCATAACATAAAAAAAGTGAAAGTTTCAACTAAAAAACAACTAGTATTGAATTAGCAATAATGTAAATATTTTGGATTTCTAAATCCAACTACTTCGGTTATTCATTTGATCTTTTTTCATCTGTCTTAAATTAAATGAATTTCTATCACTAAAATAAAAATAAATTTTTGTCGTTATAGAAGACGACATTTTTTAGTAGTAGACATTTTTTGGTAGTAATAATAAATAGGTATGAATAGAACAAAAGAGGGGGCTTATATAACTTTGTATAACCTTTTATATACTACCGCCCCCCCTCTTTTGTTCTATTCATTAATTGAATTTAATTTAATCTGTTGATTAAGGCAAAGTTACATAAAAACTCCCGCCTTCTTCGAAATATCATGAACAGTTCCCGTAGGTTGAGCGCCCCTTTCAAGTAAATATAGAATAGCAGGAACATTTAAATAGGTTTGATTCTTTAGCGGATCATAAAAGCCCACTTTCCGAAGAGCTCTTCCTTCTCTTCGGCATCGAGCATCAATTGCAACGATTCGATAAACCACCCATTGGGATAGATGTAGATGAATAATACCCCCCCTAGAAACGTATAAGAGGTTTTCTCCTCATACGGCTCAAGAAAATTCGAAATTATGTCTATGGATCGAATTTTAAATTTTTAATTAGTAATGTCAAATGGATCCATAAAATAATCAAATCAATTAAATATGAGTTAAGTACTTTTTAGTATTCCTTATTATTATCCGAAAAAGAAAATAAAATCATTTGTATTCGCATCCTCATAACTCAAGTTGGATAACTCGCTAATAACCCAAGGAAACCCTTTACTTTAGGTATTTCGTTTATTGAGCGATCTCTAACCACGCACCTTTTTTGTCTTTAGAATCTATTTTGATTCTTAATTAGAATCTATTTATTGAGACAACTGAAAGTGGTATTTCCTTGTTCCAGGATTCTTTATCGTTTCTTTGAATCATTGGGTTTAGACATTACTTCGGTGATTTTTAATCGTTTCAAAAAACGTCAGCAACATACCCTTTTTGTGATTTCTTTTTATCAAAAAATCATACAAATGGTCGATTTGATTCCTGCGCGATACACTTTTAATCGAAAGAGTTTTACCAATTCCAAGAGGTTTTACTTATAAATTTGAAAATTGGATCCTTTCGATTTTTATATGGAAAATATACTTACGAAGCTGTTTCAACTTATTAATTAACACTAACCCTAGACCCGTTCCCTTAAAAAATGAATCAATACTTTTTTTTACTCGAGCTCCATTAAGATCATGTACTATTTGCATCCCAACCCCCGACCTCAAAAAGGAGGGTTCTAGTGAAACAGAACAAACGATGTCGAGCCAAGAGCACCCTCATTCCTATCTAATTAATATAAAAAGAAAATGATGGATGTAAGAATCCACAGACGACCATATCCCTCAAGTCGCACGTTGCTTTTTACCACATCGTTTTAAACGAAGTTTTACCATAACATTTCCTAGTAGGTTGCTGTAAACAGTATGTAATTGATTCCATTATGGACTCATGAATAATCATTGGTTCGTTCGGTACATAGTAATCCATACTTTTATGAATGGGTAATTTCTCAAGAAGTATCAGCACGAATTAAATTTAACCCCATATAATATATAGAAATATAATAAATATTTTTTTAATATATTATTTTATTTTTTCTTTAGAAAATATAAATATTAGAATATAAAAAAATTGAACTAATAAATAAGACAAATAAGTTTTTTTTTAATCTGCATCTTGAGGTGACTTGCTAAAATAGATTCACCAATTTCACACTTCTTCGAGTACCAAGGACTCATAAGACATTATTAAAAATATTTAATTGATTGAAAAATTTCCTATTTCACTATCATTACATTATTTGAATAAGGCTTTACAGTAAAAATCGCATTTTGATAATAATAGAGAAAAATTCATATTCGGATTAAACCATAAAAAAAATGTAAATTCTTTTTGTTTTTCACGAGGTGGTGGATAAAGACTGATAGAATAGAGGCTTGGGGTTGTTATTCTTTTTGATAAATCATAATTAAAAGAAGATCCCCATACCTATCAGGTAGACTAAACAAATATCTTTGAAAGTAATTAGAAACATTCTATGTTAAAGGGTAAAGTTAAATATTTAAAATTTAGGGATAACAAATCTATTGTCACAAAACTCAATTGAAATAAAATAAAGTTTTCAATGAATCAATGAAATAGAAGAAATAGAACGATAACAATACATATATATAAGTCTTCGCTCCCTTTCTGCGTAGTTTATTTGACTTGGAGTCAATAATCCGGCTGCAATTATTTCCTAAGGAAAAGCGACTAAGATGTATGAATACACTTTGTCTCAATTGGTACATATCATATATTTACAATTTTTCATAAAAGAAAACACAAAATACTTAAAAACGGGGTTCAAAGAAAAGACATATGTTACGTATGTAACTTGATTTTTTTTTAATGAAATTCAGACAGCCGCATATATTGAAATTGGTATTTTACATTGACGTTTAACTCCTATCTACTGCGTCAATTCTATGAATATGATGAATCCTAAATAAAAAAAGAATCCTATTAGAGTGTTCCAGACTATTACTATTTTGTATAAATGTAAATTAAAACAAGTACAGATTAAATCATGGCTCGTATTTTTATTTTATGAAGAACTAACTTATTAAATAGAAATATGATTTAATCTATGCTCCCCTCTTACCTGTATACAAATAGATTCAATTACATCTGTGTGTTATTTGAACACGATTCGATTTTTTATTTTTGAAAAAGATATAATTCATAATTCATATAAGAATCAATCATTATAGGAAAGCAAAATCAGATTATAACCAATCTTATTCTACTCTTAAAAAAAAAAAAAAATAAGGTTGTTTAAAAAAGGGCAATCTTTCTTTTATTCTGATATGATATATATAATATAATAGGTATGCTCTGGGACGGAAGGATTCGAACCTCCGAATACCGGGACCAAAACCCGTTGCCTTACCACTTGGCCACGCCCCATTTTTGATTTCTATTCGACATTAATAAAGACTAATATTGATAGTAGTTCTTCGTCAATTCTAGTCCAAATCTATATAGAATAGATTAGAGTGTTGCTAGGATTTTGAGACATTTAGATAGAGAATTAAACGACATTTATTGATCATTACATACAATTCAATTAAGATATTGTATGAAAGTATGGTTTTGTCTATTCTCTTTTGATTTGAGAATTGAAGGATTTTTGATTGGGTTAATTAAAAAAAAAAATAAGATTATAATAACTCATATTAAGAACTCATCATATTAATAACTCAATCAAAATAAATACAATTATCTTCAAGAACAAAGAAAAAAATGTTTGTTATGCTTAATATCTTTAGTTTGATCTGTATTTGTCTTAATTCTGCTCTTTCTTCAAGTAGTTTTTTCTTCTCAAAATTGCCCGAGGCTTATGCTTTTTTGAATCCAATCGTAGATTTTATGCCAGTAATACCTTTGCTCTTTTTTCTCTTAGCTTTTGTTTGGCAAGCTGCTGTAAGTTTTCGATGAGATCTTTAATACGGTCCTAGAAAAATTCATGATTTATTCTTAAAAAAAAATTCTAACAATTCATAAGATCAGATAAGTCTTATAGTATAACCCTTCGATTCAAATAATTAAATTCTTGGATCGCCACAATAAGTCTGGGCTCCCCCCAGTTCCTCATTCGGACCCTTTTTTACAGTGAAAGAACCTAGTAGATTCCTCCGCAATATCTAATTGCGGGTATGAAAAAGCTTTTGGTAATGAAAGACTTGACTCTTATTACATATTACAAATGAATTTCTGAAAATTCTTTTTTATTTCTATAGATTTAGAAAAATAATTTCGTGGTGTCAAAATAAGGTATGTGGTATAAAAATGGAGAATCTATTATCTTTTTTTCCAAAAAAAATGATCTTGGAGATTGTGTAATGCTTACTCTTAAACTATTTGTTTACACAGTAGTGGTATTCTTTGTTTCTCTCTTTATCTTCGGATTCCTATCTAATGATCCAGGACGGAATCCTGGACGTGAAGAGTGAAGAATAAAAAATAACAATAAAGTTTCTGTTTTCCTTGCTTGATTTTAAAATGTTCTTAGGATTTTATTTATTCCACATTTTTAACTATTAATTAAAATGAAATAAAAAAAAAGACTCGTTGAAAGAGAAATTGAAAGATAAAGAAAAAATACCAAGTCATCCACTAAAGCGGAAAGAGAGGGATTCGAACCCTCGGTACGAAAAACCCGTACAACGGATTAGCAATCCGACGCTTTAGTCCACTCAGCCATCTCCCCAAATTGAAATAAAAAGGATAATTACTAGATTATATTACACAAAAACAGTAAGACTTGAAAAAGGGCCCTCTCTTTATACCTCTTTATTATTCAGTATATAATTATTATATAGATATCTAATTATAGAGACATAGAAAAATAGAAAAAACAATATAGAAAATAAAAATCAGTGATTTCATTTAGGTAAAGTAAGGGCTCGAAAGCGATATCTCAACTCCACTATTCCAATGAATATAAATTTAGATATATAACCACCTAATGCCCCAAGAATATTATATATTATATAAACTATAAATTATATAGCAATGAATTTCTTATATAAAAAAATTATAGAATTAATAAATAGTAAATAGAAAGTAATAATAAATATATAAATTAAAATTAAATAAATAATAAAAAAAGAGTACCTCTTTGCTTTCGTCTGCAAGATCCTTTTTTACTTTTACTTCCACAGCCCGGCCCCCGGTCCTGACCGGGCCGGGTCTTTCGTTTTTGTTCCAATGAATCATAGAAAAAAATGATTTATTTGATTTGAAAAAAAAAAAAAATGATTAATGATTGTTGTTGTTTCAAGAACAATCATAATAAAGGCAATTTCTATTCCTATCATACAGAATAGAATCCGAGTGTCATTTCTTAATTATTTTATTCTTGCACAATTTATGTTATGGCATACGCCTTTTTTTTATCGAGACGTATCCATCTCATTTAAATAACTAAAAAAGCGTGTTTTTTTAGTTATTTAAATAAATCCTCTTTCCCCAATCCCATTAGTCTCCTTGGCCAAAGCATATCAACGCTCTAATTTTCATGATTCTTTTCTGATCCTATCGTCTTAATTATGACCCATTTTTTTGTTCGACAAAAGATCCATTTATATACAATAATCACATTGTAGCGGGTATAGTTTAGTGGTAAAAGTGCGATTCGTTCTATTAATCCCTTAAATGGTTAAGGGGTCCTTCGGTTTAATTAATATTCCGATCAAAAACTTTATTTCTTAAAAGGATTTAATCTTTTACCTCTCAATGAAAGATTCGAGGAAGAATAGACATTCTCGTGATTTGTATCCAAAAGAGTCAATTAGAAATTGGAAAAAACAAAATTGGATTATGAAATTACGAAACATAATTGGTTTTTGAATTGGATCAATATTTCCAATTGAATAAGTATGAGTAAGGGGTCCATGGATAAATAGAGAAGGGAGTATTTCTAATCGTAACTAAATCTTCAATTTATGATTTGTATAAAAGAGATTGAAGCAAAACAGCTATTAACTAATGGCTTTGGTTTACTAGAGACATCGACATATTATATTGTTTTAGCTCGGTGGAAACAAAATCCTTTTCCTAAGGATTCTTTCAAATAGAAATAGAGAACGAAGTAACTAGAAGGGTGGTTCTAACCCCCCCTGTTCTATAGGGATCATCTATAAAGCGGGTTTTGTTTTGAATGCATTCAAACAGAAAAGCTGACATAGATGTTATGGGCCGAAATTTCTTTTCTTTTTTTTTTGTAATTTAGTTCACATCTGACATATGTGAAATTTGTCCATCTTTCATAAAGGAGCCGAATGAAACCAAAGTTTCACGTTCGGTTTTGAATTAGAGACGTTAAAAACGATGACTCAACGTCGACTATAACCCCTAGCCTTCCAAGCTAACGATGCGGGTTCGATTCCCGCTACCCGCTTATATCTCTATATTATATATATTAATTTATTCTCTATATTTCTAAAATTCTATATTCTATTTAGAATATGTTTAATAGTAAAAGTTATAGTTTTTATCTATTATAAAATATTATATTATTTAAATTCTATATTAAATAATCTATAATATAGAGGATCTAATTATAATTATTCATGTAATGAATCTAATTTAATGTAATTATTAATATAATGATAATGAATGTATCATTGAATTGAATGCGCAATTCCTGGAATTCTCTCAATGGTCTTTTTTCTGACCAAGAGATGTGAAAACAAAACTAAGAAAAAAGCGTCCATTGTCTAATGGATAGGACAGAGGTCTTCTAAACCTTTAGTATAGGTTCAAATCCTATTGGACGCGACGGATTTCCATATATTTCTTTTCTACTAACTAGGTATTTTGAATGATTTGAACAAGAGACCCTTATACTTATTTATATATTTATTTATATATTTATTCTTAATAATAATTTTTTATTACTATAAAATTATTAATATAAAAAATATATAATAAAATAAAAGATTAGATTATAGAAATAATTATTTCTATAAAATTAGAAAGTTATTTAAAGGAATTTCTTTATACCTGTTCCTGAAGTAGAAAGCGTTCCATTTGTTCTTGAATAGCGTCTTTCAAAAGGGCTTCCGCTTCCTCATTGAATATCTTGGTAGAAGATATGATTTCTTGGAACTGCGGTTTATTCGTTTTTAAATAAGTACGTAACTCAACGAGAAATTTCTTTACCTGTCCAATTTCTAATGAATCAAGATAACCATTCGTTCCAGTATAAATAGTCATTACCTGTTCTTCCACCGTGAGAGGGGATGATTGAGATTGTTTGAGCAACTCGCGTAATCGTTGACCTCTTGCCAATTGATTCTGAGTAGCTTTATCGAGATCAGACGCGAATTGTGCAAAGGCTTCTAATTCTGCGAATTGTGCCAATTCTAATTTTAGTTTGCCGGCTACTTGTTTCATGGCTTTAATTTGAGCGGCAGATCCTACTCTGGAGACGGAAATCCCCACGTTAATGGCAGGTCTGATTCCAGCATTGAATAAATCGGCGGATAAGAAAATTTGGCCATCTGTAATTGAGATTACATTAGTAGGAATATAAGCTGAAACATCTCCCGATTGGGTCTCAACTATTGGTAAAGCAGTCATACTTCCTTCACCTAAACGCGAACCTGATTTAGCGGCTCTTTCCAAAAGTCGTGAATGCAAATAAAAAACATCTCCTGGATAAGCTTCGCGACCCGGCGGTCTTCGTAATAGAA